AGAGAAATATCCAAAAAGATGTCTTATTCTTTTCAATAATCCATATTTGTAGCAATAAAACACTATTGTTCCTCCCCGAAATTATATATGATCGATTACAAATATCTATGATCTGTCTTCTCTATAAAGGACCTGAAATACCTTGCTTACGTATCATTGGAAAATGCATTAACATAAATACGGCAGTAAGAAGAGGTAATACAAAAGTGTGTAAACTATAAAAACGGGTCAAAGTAGATTGACCCACACTAGCACTTCCACGCAATAACTCTACTAAAGGTGATCCTATTACGGGAATAGCTTCAGGTACGCCTGTCACGATTTTTACTGCCCAATAACCGATTTGGTCCCGGGGTAAGGAATAACCAGTTACACCAAACGATGCAGTCAATACAGCCAGAACCACACCCGTAACCCAAGTCAATTCGCGAGGTTTTTTAAATCCGCCCGTGAGATACACACGAAATACGTGTAGGATCATCATTAGGACCATCATACTTGCTGACCATCGATGAACTGATCGGATTAACCAACCAAAGTTGACTTCAGTCATTATGTATTGAACAGAGGCAAAAGCCTCCGTAACGGTCGGACGATAGTAAAAAGTCATAGCAAAACCCGTAGCTACTTGTACTAAAAAACAAGTAAGTGTGATCCCTCCTAGACAATAAAATATATTGACATGAGGAGGAACATATTTACTAGTTATATCATCTGCAATCGCCTGAATCTCGAGACGCTCCTCGAACCAATCATATACTTTATTGAGATAGGTAAACCAAGGGGACTCCCCCTCTGAGAACCGTATATGAGAATTTCATCTCGTACGGCTCAAGCAGAAACACCCAAATACTGATTACAATGGATATGTAATAGAAAATTTGAAATTTCTTATTTATCCACTTGATTCAATCGTCTCTGAAGATACGAAGGAACCAAAATCCGAACTCTCTTCTTTGTTGTGATGAGACTGCCAAAATATCAAGTTAGCTCATCTGTCTTTATGTTGATCGTTACAGGCCTCTTGAATCTTCTATTCCCCTATTTATTTGTTATTTGATTTGTTGTTTTTGTTTGTGCGTAATGCAGATTGACTATTGTTTACTATATTTTTTTTTGATAGGAATTCTCTTGTTGAGACCCTATGAATCGATTGAAACCTCAGATTCATACTAGAACCACGATGATTCAATAAAACCCAAAAACTAAGACCAAGGGTTCTATGAGTAAGAACTATTTGATCATCACTTATTCATAGATGTAATGACTAAAAATCCAGAGAAAGATTTGTCCTTCGGTCAAAATAAGCATGATTCTAAAGGAAGAAAAATCGTTCAATTTATCAAATACCTCTTTGTTTGAAAATTTTTTGAAGTCCAGTCACGAGGTCTGAATAGTAGGTATGAATCATAGTTCAAATATTTCTTGATCTATTCCATATATTCCGTGCTCCAGATACTAGGATGAATATCCGACGAGGCAGAACCATCTCTGTCGAGATGACAGACCCATTCTCTGTACTATCAATAGGATCAATTATAACAAGTCGCACACTCATATTCCGGAAATACCGAAACAACGGAATTCCACGGTCAAACTACCAGAATGGACTATAAATCTGAGTCCTAAGTGATTCATTTTTGATTGAAAAGCTAGGGCTTCTGGTTCTTATGAGCCTAATTCATTGAAATTCCATCCAGTAAAACGGAAGAATTATAAATCTCTAAAATAATAGATAGGAATATCGCAAATAGAGCCATTGCGACACCCATAAATGGGGTGGTTCCCCACCCAGGAGCCACTTTACCATATTCTGAATTCAATGGTTTCAATAAATCCCCTGTAATAGTTCGTCTTGGCCCAGATCTAGCACTACCCTCAACGGTTTGTGTAGCCATAAATACTATTGCATTGGTTGAGATCTGTTGACTTTGTATACTATTCCGTTGTAAATAAACGATTTTATCGTAGCATAGATCCATCGTGGTCTTGAAATTCTCTAATAATGGAAACAGCAACCTTAGTCGCCATCTCCATATCTGGTTCACTTGTAAGCTTTACAGGGTACGCCTTATATACCGCTTTTGGGCAACCCTCTCAACAACTAAGAGATCCATTCGAGGAACACGGAGACTAATTGAAGTAATGAGTCCCCCATATGGGGGACTCATTACTTCAATTAAGATAATGAAAAATCATTTCATCTTTTTAGTCGGGACCTTAGGCGGTTCTCGAAAAAATATAGCGAAAAAGATTATCCCTAAAGTCGAGACTAAGAGGAATGTATAAACCAATGCTTCCATAGATTCGATCGTTGTTTACAATTATAGCTTCCACACCTGTTCATTTAGGATTATTTCCCAGATAAAGAAAGGACAAGAGCAAAGAAAGGCGATGATTCAAATCAATATTTCTACGGTACCTTATGTCAAATCAAAAAAATCAAATATAGAGGCGAAAGATACCGGAGCAATGTTGTATCAGACTACCTGTCTCCTTGTAGTTGGATCTCCAAGTTTTTGGAATGCTCCAAATTCCACTTGAGCATCCAAATCTGGGTCAATCCCAGCAAAAACATCTCTGAACAAGGTTCGAGCGCCATGCCAAATGTGTCCGAAAAAGAAGAGCAAAGCAAACGTAGCATGTCCAAAAGTGAACCAACCCCTTGGACTGCTCCGAAAAACACCATCGGATTTCAAAGTAGCACGATCTAATTCAAAAATTTCACCCAATTGGGCACGTCTAGCATATTTTTTCACAGTAGCAGGATCGCTATAGCTGACTCCATTGAGTTCGCCACCATAGAACTCAACAGTTACACCCACTTGTTCGACACTATACTTCGATTCTGCCCTTCTAAAAGGAACATCGGCTCTCACAATTCCGTCTCCGTCCACCAAAACTACTGGAAATGTTTCAAAAAAAGTAGGCATACGGCGTACAAAAAGTTCATGCCCTTCTTTATCTCTAAAGATAGGGTGTCCTAACCATCCAACAGCTATCCCATCCCCGTTGTCCATTGAGCCTGCCCGGAATAATCCACCTTTCGCCGGATTATTACCGATGTAATCATAAAAAGCTAATTTTTCGGGAATTTTAGACCAAGCTTCCGATAAACTCAGATTTTCGGCTAGACTGGCGCCAACTCTTCGATATATTTCTTGCTGGAAGTATCCCTGATCCCACTGATAACGAGTGGGACCAAATAATTCGATCGGGGTAGTTGCTGAACCATACCACATAGTTCCAGCAACAACGAAAGCTGCAAAAAAGACAGCAGCGATACTACTGGAAAGGACAGTTTCAATATTGCCCATACGTAATCCTTTGTATAGACGTTGGGGTGGGCGGACACTAAGATGGAATAGACCTGCTAATATACCCAATGTACCTGCTGCAATATGATGAGAGGCTATTCCTCCCGGAACAAAGGGATCAAAACCTTCCGCACCCCACGCTGGATTTACAGATTGTACTTTTCCGGTTAGGCCATAAGGATCGGATACCCATATTCCAGGACCATACAAGCCTGTTACATGAAATGCGCCAAACCCAAAGCAAGCCACCCCTGAGAGAAATAAATGAATTCCAAAAATCTTGGGCAAATCCAAAGAGGGTTTTCCCGTACGTTCATCACAGAATATTTCTAGGTCCCAATACACCCAATGCCAGATAGCTGCTAAGAAGCACAAGCCAGAAAACACAATATGTGCCCCGGCCACACCTTCGTAACTCCAAATACCCGGATTCGTTATAGTTCCTCCTGTAATACTCCAACCGCCCCATGAATTGTTTATTCCTAAACGAGTCATGAAGGGTATAACGAACATACCCTGTCTCCACATTGGATCAAGAACGGGGTCAGAAGGATCAAAAACTGCTAATTCGTATAGAGCCATCGAACCGGCCCAACCGGAAACTAGAGCTGTATGCATTATATGGACAGAAAGCAGCCGACCGGGATCATTCAATACGACGGTATGAACACGATACCAAGGCAAACCCATGGAAATACCCCTTTCTCAAAGAAAAAATAGATACTATGTAACTTTATCACATTGGAAATAACTATGCTATGGACCTCACCCTTTCATTGGATTATCTCGAAACAAGGGTTAATATTTATTCTGTTCCGTTAGTAATAATTGAACAATTCTGTTCGTGGGAACAAAGAGAAGCAGATCTATTCTATACCCAATAAGTACCAATACGCAATGGGGGGATTAATCCTATTTTTTGTGAGCGAATGTATAGATACTTGTTTCTCATTCGAACGATCCGTTCGTAAGAATTTTCCTTTATTCCGTCTTCCTCTATGAATCTTCCAATCTATCGATAAAATACGATAAACGACAATATTATGAAGACAATAAACCATTGTTTGTTACGTTTCCACATCAAAGTGAAATAGAATACTTAAATTTTCTTTCATTTAATGCCCATTGGTGTTCCAAAAGTACCTTTTCGGAGTCCTGGAGAGGAAGATGCAGTTTGGGTTGACGTATAGTGTGACTTGTCAGACATATTGGGTCATATGGGATTTCCCCGTTCTCTCCCCCGATCGAGATATCCTCTGTTTCGCCCAAGAAAGATTGATTGAACCATCAATAATTCGAAGCGTGAAGTGCAATTAGATCAATTTATTTGGTTGGAGGATCAATATTCTCAATTAAAAGAATTTATGGTTGGCTTGGACCAATAAAATGAAGTATACAGGCTCCGTTCAGAAAATACCAAGGTAATCCATGTATGATTACCACCCTATAAGAAATGATTCCTTTATACCATATGAGTGATCTCAAATTGCCAATTAATGGAATAATATGATGATGATGAATACATCGAATATTTTGTGGAAGGCATGAAAATGAAACAAATTGAAAAAAAAAAAAGAAGTCATAGCAAAAAGAAGTGGTACTGGGATCATTTGTCCTATATGTGCAAATCGAATTCGGGCGGATCTTTACCCGGAGTAGAGCATAAACCTAAAAGAGTGGAAGAGGCCCATTCGGGAACAAGAAAATTACATCGTGATTTAGATCTCGATGAAACAATACATCAATGAGGGGTTAGCTCGATAAGTTCAGTGAATTCTTTTTTGATTTTATAGGGAAGCAAGTCAAAACTCATGTTTCTTAAAAAATGGAAGAAAAAGCCCGCTACGAAAAAAGAAATAGGGCTGGAATCGACAATTTCTTTTTTTTTTTTTTTTTTTATTTTCTCAATTTTGATTTTTTGAACCGTATGCACCCAAAGGTGCGTGTACGGTTCCTAAGGAATAGAATTTTGTCCTAATCAACCGACTTCATCGAGAAAGATTACTTTTTTTAGGCCAAGAAGTTGATAGCGAGATCTCGAATCAACTTGTTGGTCTCATGGTATATCTCAGTATAGAGGATGATACCAGGGATCTGTATTTGTTTATAAATTCTCCCGGCGGATGGGTAATCCCAGGAATAGCTATTTATGATACTATGCAATTTGTGCCACCAGATGTGCATACAATATGCATGGGATTAGCCGCTTCAATGGGATCTTTCATCCTGGTTGGAGGAGAAATTACCAAACGTCTAGCATTCCCTCACGCTTGGCGCCAATGAGTTTTTTTATTTGAGAGAAAAAAAGACTATGCCTTCGTCATATGGAATATGAATAAAATAATAATAATATTAAGTAATAATAGCATGGCATTTCAAGTTCGATATGAGCAAACTATTATTATTTTTTCATAATATGAGATTATGTATCGAGATAGTAGTATGAAAGAAAGGTTATTTCCGACTTGATCTTATGTATCGGGGTCCATTTCAGCGTCACAAACCTTTTTGCTTCCACATCAGAAGTCTCTTTCCAATATTTATGTTATGAAAGAGTGTGAAAATCAAAAAAAAAAAGATCATTTTTTACTTATTTTTATTTGATCGGATCAGAAAGAAACTTTGGGATTGCTGAATCACAGACGAGATAAATATATAAAGCAACGGAACCATCATAGTATTTTTTGATTACTCCGAAAGGAAGGATGGTAAATGGATCATTCAACGATCTGGGTCTGATAGATTCGACTTGTCTCTTTCTTCGATGAAAAAAGAGAAAAAAAAAATTCCATTACAGAGCCGTATGCACAAAAGATGCCTGTACGGTTGTTCAATTCTATCTTTTTCTCCCTGCTTGTTATTCTTTATCCCTTCCCTTCGCCCAATCATGCGAGATAGAGGAATCGTTCATTATGTTATATCATCAGGGTTATGATCCATCAACCTGCTAGTTCTTTTTATGAGGCACCCACAGGAGAATTTATCCTGGAAGCGGAAGAACTACTGAAACTCCGCGAAACCCTCACAAGGGTTTATGTACAAAGAACGGGCAATCCTTTATGGGTTGTATCCGAAGACATGGAAAGGGATGTTTTTATGTCAGCAACAGAAGCCCAAGATTATGGCATTGTTGATCTTGTAGCGATCGAAAATACCGGGGATTTCGCATAAATCTTTGATTCCATTTCGAATCATAATTTGAATGAACCCTTATTTGATCTTTTATCTTCTTACCTGGGTAAAATATGAAATGGAAGTAATTCATAATCATCCGGTTAGGATCGATCTAAACCAGCCCATTCTGTATATGATTCAGCATGCCAACTATTAAACAACTTATTAGAAACACAAGACAGCCAATCAGAAATGTCACGAAATCCCCCGCTCTTCGAGGATGTCCTCAGCGTCGAGGAACATGTACTAGGGTGTATGTGCGACTCGTTCAGATCATGAGCTAGAACAAATGAGACGATTTTTACAGTATCAATGACTCGTACCAATGAATAGAATGGAAGAACTCCATTCACTATCGAAAAATAAAGATCTCTCGTATACCTCTATTTGCATGGAATTTATGGTTTCCATTGGTGCAAATCCAATCACCTCGATTTGAGATGAAAAGCAATTCCCATTGGTAGCAAATGGTTATCCATTAAGCGGGGGAATGATATTTAAGAAGCAGAAAGATTATGCTCCTACTCTTGCAAGAACGGACTAACAGGGTCAGCTACCTATTCAACCTTCATAATTAAATGCCGTCACTGTATGGATAGATCCCATTGAAAAAAGACCTATTACTCGATAATTCATCGGTAGAGCCAAAGAGCGTGAACTGTACAAGTTACCAATAACATTGATTAAATGAGGAAAGGGGCTCCGGTGTATAGAGAGGACCTCGCCGTTTAAGAAGTAACCATAGAAACGATGGAAGCCACTATTTGTCCATTTACGATTTATTTTATACCTAATATCGGTACAATTTCTTTTTTTTTTTTTGAGGTGAAATGCCTGGAAGAAATAAAAAAATCGTGGTTGGGAAGGTTATAGTAGCAAAAGCCATTGGAATTTGTATTTTAATTTTATACATCGGAAGAATCCGTTTTGTTATTAATAAACCAGGAGAGGGGAAAAGAATGACTGAAAGAAAAGAAATCAATTAGTTATTCATCCAAGTTTCTTTTGATTCAATGACCAGAGTTAGACGAAGATATATAGCTCGGAGACGTAGAACAAAAATTCGTTTATTTGCAGCAACCTTTCGAGGGGCTCATTCAAGACTTACTCGAACTACTACTCAACAGAAAATGAGAGCTTTGGTTTCCACTCATCGGGATAGAGGCAGGCGAAAGAGAAGTTTTCGTCGTTTGTGGATCACTCGGATAAATGCAGTAACTCGTGAGAATAGGGGATCCCATAGTTATAGTCGATTAATACTTGATCTGTACAAGAGGCAGTTGCTTCTTAATCGTAAAATACCTGCACAAATAGCCATATCAAATAGGAATTGTCTTGACACGATTTCCAATGCGATCATCAAATAAGGAGATTGGAAGGAATTCACTGGAATACTTTAAACGGAGTTCCCCGGAGAATGAACTCCGGGAGGGTATAGTAGAAATTCGTATGATAAGATAAGTAGTAGGAATGAACGAACACGTTTCAATAAAAAAAAAAAAGATTTATTCTTCCCCCATTCTTTTTTTTATTATTACATTACGGCGCGACAATCTCTCGGCTTTTTCGAACAAAACTTCAATCTGAGTTCGAATTAGAGTTTTGATTCGATTGAGGAATAGGCTTATTTATTTCTGGTTCTAGGACCAGTAGTTCTAGGGATCGACCCGGTTCTCTCAAATTGTTTCTCATTATTAAGAAAAGGTAACGAAGATAAAATACGAGCTTGTTTTATAGCAATAGTAATTAATCGTTGTTGTTTCAAGGTTAATCTATTCACTCGTCTAGATAATATTTTTCCTTGTTCACTAATAAATTGATTAATTAAACTCATGTTTCTATAATCAATTCGATCCCCCGATCCAATTGGGGGCAAACGCCTATGAAAAGATCGCTTGGATTTATGAAAGGGCCGCTTGGATTTATCCATGGTTTATTTCTGATTTCTAAAATCCTATTTCTTCATTCATTTCGGATCCGACCAAAATAGGACTGGATTTGTATATATTATATATGTATATGTAATTTATTCCTCTTCCTTGGAAGAGTGGCACACGCGTTCCGTTCGATTTATTTCTTTATCTCCCCATGAATCGTATGTTTGTAACAATAAGGGCAGAATTTTTTCAAGTCCAATTGACTAGGTGTATTGTGTCGATTCTTTTGAGTAATATATCTGGAAATGCCCCGCGATTCTTTATTCAAACCATTTCGGACACAACTGGTACATTCCAAAATAACTACTACTCTGACATCTTTACCCTTAGCCATGAACCTCCTTTGGATTTTGAATTCACTCAATTCTTCTATTTTCGATTCGAACCGAAGCGAAGAAGAAAGGAATGAAAAATAAATAGACGAGAAGTTGCTAACTCGAAATCCAATTCAATTATGAAAGATTTCGTTGCAATCAATAGAGTAATCAAATTATTAAGTAATACAAATATTTCTAACTATCAATTATTCCCAATCCCAGTATTTTATTTAGTATCTTGTATGATCTTGAACAGCCTGCCCTCGACCCACATTTCCTTTTCTGTTCTCCCTATATTAACCCGAACCCGAGTTTCAATGAGATTCAATCCACTTTTATTCTTTACTCTTTCTTTCCTATCCTAAAGAACTGAAAAAAGGGGGGGGTTAGTCGCAGAGAATTTATTGTATCTCTAATCTTCTTGATCCCTTCCCATGTCAATAACTAGAATGAAAAAAAGGGGAATGTCAACGCATCTGGGAATAAACGATTGATCTCTATCAATAGACCCGCCAAAGACCCGAACCATAGAGTAGTTAGCACAGGTGCCGTGGAGAGATATGTTTTTATATCTCGCATTGAAAATCCTCCTTCTTTTTCTTTAACTTTATTGACTTTATTGTATATTGTAATACATATATGATCAGATGCATATGTAGTTAAAGATCATTTGTACGGGGAATCTCTAACCAAAATGGATATATACAACGATCCGGTAGATGAAATCTACCTGTCCCTAAAACAGAAAAAGATGAACCCTCCTTCCTGAGCACTACTGATAAATATTCATTCCTTTATACGTTTATACGTTAGGTATGTATATAATTCTTTATGAGAATGAAACCAAAAAACCAAAAAGAAGAAATGGCAAAAGAAATTCTATTTAGATAGAGGAAATTAGGATGTGGAAAACAAAACATGGATTCCCTACAATGGCACTGTACAACAAATGAAAGGGATGTAGCGCAGCTTGGTAGCGCGTTTGTTTTGGGTACAAAATGTCACGGGTTCAAATCCTGTCATCCCTACTTATCACTTCTCCTATGGACAGTAACGAGGGGTCAATTGAGATCGATTAAAATTGGACACAATCTACCATTTTATGATACTATACATACAAGATGTATTGGGGGTACAAAAAGAATCCTTTTCTTGACATCCGTATCTCCCATCATAATAAAGCGCTCTTAGTTCAGTTCGGTAGAACGTGGGTCTCCAAAACCCGATGTCGTAGGTTCAAATCCTACAGAGCGTG